TTAAACTGGAAAGAGGGGCATTTTTTTTTAATTCCTATGGAACCCTATAAATAGAACCACGGTCCAGCTGTAATCATAGTATAAAATATGAATTCATCAGATCAGACGATTCGTTCCAATTCATTGGTTTAATCCGGTATAAATATCAGAAAAAGACGACTCAAAACAAACAAAAGATATATCATGTTTTTAATGGCTTTTCACAAGAAATAAGTTTTTTTTATCCTTTCCGAAGGAAGATCTTTCTTTGATGAAAAGTTTTCTATTTTTTCTATTCTATTTATAATTTTTTATAATTTTTATAATAGATAGGTCATACCTATACTGCAACAATATGAATACTGCAATACTATGAATAACTCGCTATTCACTCGGTTTCTGGACCATAATCATAAGATTCTGTAGGAGAGATGGCCGAGTGGTTCAAGGCGTAGCATTGGAACTGCTATGTAGGCTTTTGTTTACCGAGGGTTCGAATCCCTCTCTTTCCGTACCCTCGCCTAATTCACGAACATTACTGACCGAAATGTATCAAATAAAATAACAACAATAGATACCATTATTATTCCAACAAACAATTAGAACTTTCTTTAATTTTTATATCGATTTTCTATTTTATATTCCTAATTGTGATTGCTGCGGTACACAAAATCTTGGAAAGAGTAGCCAAGGCATGAAAATATCCCCTCGATCCATTTATGATACATGAATGAATGGGAGAAAAATCCAGATCAAGCGCCTTTCCTTTACCTTAGGTCGATTTACTTCGCCAAAAAGGGGGTCAAAATTCTCCGAAGCCTTGTTTTTTGTTATTTTAGTTAGGTTCAAGTCTGACGGGAATAATATTCTACGACTAGTAATTCATTTATTTTCAAACCGACCCACTTACTATCTATTATTTGATTGACTGATCCTTTATATTGGGATGAGTGAAGAGTCAAATGTTTTGGCAATTCCTCATGGGGGGATGAATCAAGATAATTTTGAATAAGAGCTCTGGATCTTTGTTCATCCCTTGTAGTAATAATATCTCGGGGTTTGCATCGATAACTTGGTATATCTACTATACGACCATTAACCAAAATATGCCTATGGTTAACTAATTGTCGGGCTCCAGGAATGGTCGAAGCCATACCTAATCGAAAAAGGATGTTATCCAAACGCATTTCAAGTAATTGTAGTAAAACCTGACCTGTTGACCCTTTGGCTTTTCCGGCGATATGAACGTATTTAAGTAATTGTCTCTCCGTCAGACCATAATGAAAACGCAATTTTTGTTTTTCTTCTAGACGAATACGATATTGAGATCTTTTCCCGGAGCGCGATTGGTTTCTAAGATCACTTCCGGGTGTTGGCCTTTTACTAGTTAGTCCCGGTAAAACACCCAGACGGCGTATTTTTTTGAAACGAGGCCCTCGGTAACGAGACATAAAGACTCCTTATTTTATTGAAATTTTATTTTACAGAATAAACCTAAATTAAGACTGAACTAAACGATAAACGAAGCTAAATCCAAAAAAGTACTGTAATTACAAGAATGAGATGAATTGTATCAATATCCAGACTCTTTTGTATATATATAGGAAGTTAGGTATACTTTTTCTTATTTGTTCGGTAGAGATCTAATTGCTCCGATCCATTTTTTATTCATAGTTGGAAATTTTTACGCCATAATGGATCAGCGATCCTTGGAGAAGAAGAAGTCTTTAAAATATTCCTTTAGTTCAAGGAGACATTATTAATTATGTATTATGTAAAAAAAAGAACAAAGAGATAAAAGCCGGCTATCGGAATCGAACCGATGACCATCGCATTACAAATGCGATGCTCTAACCTCTGAGCTAAGCAGGCTCACATAGAAAAAATTGTGCTGTGCATAGGACTTTAGTAAACTGCTAGAATCTTAGCTATTGCCTATATAATAATTCATAATGATGAATATACTATTATGTAATATATAGAATATTATATGATATATATCATATAAAAAGTAAATATGGAGGAAAAAGCCCGCCATGCTAATTGATAAGATATGGCTTTAGACCTGTCTTTGTTTATGCATGTAAAACTTTTTTTTTAATCCCTTTCTTTTCTTTTTTCATCAAAAAGAAAATAAAATACGGAAATCATTTCTATTTTTCTGTTGTTTTTACCGACGGCATTACTGCCGACGAGCCCGAATACGGTAAGATGATGATGGCCTATTCGGGGGTTCCGAGCTCGTCAAACTCGAACTCGACCCAGTTTCCTAATCAAGCAGCTTTCCCGGGGGCGGCTCAACAGGCCCAGCTGCAGGCGCCAGCACCGGAAGAAGTTGCCCACCCCGCTCCCAATCAACGACAGCTCGGGGTATTTCACGCCGGATTCCCACCCAGGAGCGGGTTCCCTTCCTTACTACACAGATCCACTTGGCCGTTTCGATCCAGCAAGGGGAGACGGAGGAGGGCTTGGATCCGTGGGTTCCCCTCCCGATGGTTCAGATCCTTACCAGGATCCCCCTTTCGCGCCTTGAACAATGGGATTCGAAGGGGAAGGAACGAAGCCTTTGAACGAAAGACTCGAATGTAGAACGAGGTTCACCGGTCCCGCGAATGAGCTTCCACACCCCGGTTCCGGTCAATGGGAACGATATGGAAAAGAGGGACTTGAGATCGTTGGTTCGATGAATCCAGTTCATTACTTCCCCCACTTCGGATATAAGACAAGCGGAACGTTAAAAAATATACTACGATCATGATTCTAATTATACTTAGACAAGGGCACAAGGACGGCCCCTAGGGAAAAGATAAGGATAACGATTAAAGAAAGATAAGGAGACAATCCAGATTATGATTATATATAATAAAATGAGACATTCCTCTGGTTTCATTCGGAAAGGTAAGGAGAAAAAAGAATCGACCGTTCGAGTATTCCAAAAATCGAGGTAAAAGTGAGAGTAAGAGAAGCATATATATGTGAGATATATCCATCCATATTGAATTGCAGATACATCAATGATAGAATCATTTTTGATTGGACTAAATACAAATACAGGTCCTACAATATATGAAAGAAAATAGACAAGAACTCAAACAAATAGGAGGAGATAGAAACACTTTTTCTTATATGGAAATGCATATCATAGAAATGCATATCTAAAGAATTCCATGTAAACGGCTCCAGAATAAATGAACAAAAAAAGAAGGGATGGCATCCTAACGAGATCCTAGTCTCAAAACAAAATAAGGGGATATGGCGAAATTGGTAGACGCTACGGACTTGATTGGATTGAGCCTTGGTATGGAAACATACTAAGTGATAACTTTCAAATTCAGAGAAACCCTGGAATTAAAAATGGGCAATCCTGAGCCAAATCCTGTTTTCAGAAAACAAAAAGGGTTCAGAAAGCAAGAATCAAAAAGGATAGGTGCAGAGACTCAATGGAAGCTGTTCTAACGAATAGAGTTGACTGGGTTGATCGAGGAATCCTTCTATTTAAACTCCAGAAAGGATGAACCCATATACGTACATATACGTAATATAATATCAAAGATTAATTGCGATCCAAATCTTTATTGATTTTTTTTTTATATGCAAAATGGAAGAAGTCTTGTGAATCGATTCCAAGTTTAAGTAAGAATCGAATATTCACTGATCAAATAAGTCACTCCATAGTCTGATAGATCTTTTAAAGAACTAACTAATAAAGAACTAACTAATTGGATTGGACGAGAATAAAGATAGAGTCCCATTATACATGTCAATATCAATACCGACAAAAATGAAATTTATAGTAAGAGGAAAATCCGTCGACTTTTTAAATCGTGAGGGTTCAAGTCCCTCTATCCCCAATAAAAAATGAGCTTTATTCCCTAACTATTTATCTAACTATTTTTTATCCTTTTTTTTTCAGCGGTTCCATTCCAACATTAGTTATGTTTCTCAGCCATTCTACTCTTTCACAAATGGATCGCGGGAAAAAGGTTTCTCTCTTATCACAAGTCTTATGATATATACAATAATATGTGCAAATCAACATCTATGAGAAAGAAATCCCCATTTGAATCATTCACAGTCCGTATAATTATTTTTAGTTAAACTTAACTTACAAAGTATTTTCTTTGAAGATCCAACCAAGACCAATAAATTCCAGGGCCTGGGTAAGACTTTGTAATGCTTTTTTGAGTCTATTTAATTGACTGGCATATACCCAAGCCCTCTAACTAAATAGTATGGGGATGATGCATCGGGAAGAGTCGGGATAGCTCAGTTGGTAGAGCAGAGGACTGAAAATCCTCGTGTCACCAGTTCAAATCTGGTTCCTGGCATGTGGTTAATAATGGATACTGATATGAATTAATCAATATGGATCGATATAATATTCATTACTAGTCTAGATCGTGATACATACTTATCGTTTGTATATATAAAAATATATCCTTTTGGGTGTCTAGAGATATGCCCCATATTTTTTTAGGTGAGTGAAGAGCATAAGCATATATATATAGTTAAAGATAGTTAAAGAAAAGAATAGATTCTGGTTCCTCTTCTTTTTTGTTTGTTCATATGGTACCTCCTCTTGTTAAAAAAGAATGTTAATATATGAATCTCCGAAAAGTTAAATTTTTTTAGTTGGTTTTAAATTTGAAAAGTCTAGAGCGGTAGAACCTGGGGAATATATAAGATTCATTTCAGATACAGTACACAAAAGGTAACCCAATCCCTTTTCATTTCTTTCTATTTTATTTATTTCATATTATATTTCTTCACGCCCCCTACCCTCTAGAGCCCATATAAGCGATGTGCGCGGTACAAAGTTCATGTTTCGGAACTCTTTTGGTTCATTTTATTGGCCCGGCTCATCCGAAATAAATAGATTCCAAATTGGGCAATATCAACGAAGCCCTATTTTATTTATTTTTCTTGAATTTCGCGTTTCGCGCATACATAATACGAATGAGAGTCCAACGACTCTGTTTGATCTAGAACAGAATGTAAAAATATTCACTGAATATCTGGAA